AATGAGATGCCTGATTAAAGGATTATCTTGATATGGTAAATAAAGTAATAAAAATTACTCTCATTATATAAGATAGAATCAAACTATCGCCTTTAATATCAAAAACTAACGTGCATCTCACACCCTTATATAATAAAAAGGTAAGCTAATTTAAGCTAATGGGTTCATATCCCATCCATGGAGGTTCTAATCCACCCCTTTTTAATGTACAACAACTCTATAAAACTTCTCTTCCTATCATCATTGATGATAGGAACGATCTTGTCCATTTCTTCAAATAACTGATTAGGGATCTGAATAGGACTAGAGATCAACTTACTTTCCATCATTCCATTATTAACAGATAACAAAAACATAATAATTAACGAATCATCAATTAAATACTTTATTATTCAAGCTATACCATCAACAATATTATTAATTTCAATTTTGTTGATTCAAATAAAATACATAATTTGATTGGAAAAAGAAAATATTCCATCAATGATAATTATGTCAAGAATAATAATAAAAATAGGTGCTGCTCCATTTCACTTCTGACTACCAGAAGTAATAGGGTCAACAAGATGAATAAACTGTTTAATTTTATTGACGTGACAAAAAATTGCTCCAATAATAACATTATCCTACTGTATTAAAATAAGAAGATTCACTTTTACAGTAATTTTAATAGGAATTATTGTTGGAGCAATAGGAGGATTAAATCAAACATCATTACGTCAAATCATGGCATATTCCTCAATTAGACATCTAGGATGAATAATCAGATCAATGGTTATTAGAGAAAATACATGAGAATTATACCTTTGCATTTACTTCCTGCTAAACATTGCAGTAATTATGATATTTAGAAGTATAAAATTATTCTTCTTAAACCAAGCTTATCTATCAGGAAATTTAAAAATAGAAATCAAATTTTTAATAATGTTATCACTCCTATCACTAGGAGGACTTCCACCAATACTAGGATTCTTACCAAAATGAATTGTTATCCAATCACTCATTGATAATAACATGACAACAATTATATTTCTCATAGTAACATTTACAACCATTACATTATACTACTACATACGAATTAGATTTTCAGCAATTATTATGTCACATACAGAAAACTCATGACTAATAGGAATTAAAATCAATAGGTCAAAAATAATTCTATCCGTAATAACAACAATTTCAATACTTGGGTTAATTTGTACTTCAAGCCTTATGCTATTTTATTAAGGCTTTAAGTTAATAAAACTAATAACCTTCAAAGTTGGAATTAAAAAATTATCTTTTAAGCCTTAGTAAAATAGCATTTTACACCTCTAGAATTGCAGTCTAAAATCATAACTGAATATAAGGCCACAAATTGTGATAGGAGAGAAAAGTTCTCATAAATAGATTTACAATCCACCACCTATAAATTCAGCCATCCTATCGCAAAAATGACTATTCTCAACAAATCATAAGGATATTGGAACTCTATATTTTATGTTTGGTGCATGAGCAGGTATAATTGGGACATCAATAAGAATAATTATTCGAGCTGAATTAGGTCAGCCAGGGTCAATAATTGGAGATGATCAAATTTATAATGTTATCATTACAGCCCACGCATTTGTTATAATTTTCTTTATAGTTATACCTATTATAATTGGAGGATTTGGAAATTGACTTGTACCACTAATAATTGGAGCACCAGATATAGCATTTCCACGAATAAATAACATAAGATTCTGGTTATTACCACCATCATTAATCCTTTTACTCTCGTCTTCTATAGTGGATAGAGGAGCAGGTACAGGATGAACAGTATATCCCCCACTAGCAGGAGCAATTGCACATGGTGGATCTTCTGTAGATTTAGCTATTTTTTCATTACACCTAGCAGGTATTTCATCAATTCTAGGTGCAGTTAACTTTATTACAACAACAACTAATATACGATCAAATAGAATATCCCTAGATCAAACACCATTATTTGTTTGATCAGTAGCAATTACAGCATTATTATTACTACTATCATTACCAGTACTAGCAGGAGCAATTACAATATTATTAACAGACCGAAACCTTAATACATCATTTTTCGATCCTGCAGGAGGTGGAGATCCAATTCTCTATCAACATTTATTCTGATTCTTTGGACACCCGGAAGTGTACATTTTAATCCTACCAGGATTTGGAATTATTTCCCACATTGTTTGTCAAGAAAGTGGAAAAATTGAATCATTTGGAACCTTAGGCATAATTTATGCAATACTATCAATTGGATTAATAGGATTTATTGTATGAGCACATCATATATTTACAGTAGGAATAGACGTTGATACACGAGCATACTTTACATCAGCAACAATAATTATTGCAGTACCAACAGGAATTAAAGTATTCAGATGAATAGCAACATTATACGGAACAAAATTTAAATTCAATCCACCATTATTATGAGCTTTAGGATTCATTTTCCTATTTACAATAGGGGGTTTAACAGGACTAGTATTAGCTAATTCATCATTGGATATTGTTTTACATGATACTTATTATGTTGTAGCACACTTTCATTATGTTTTATCAATAGGAGCAGTATTTGCAATTATAGGAGGAATTATCCAATGATATCCGTTATTTACAGGACTAACCATAAACAATAAATGACTAAAAATCCAATTCACAATTATATTCTTTGGAGTAAACTTAACATTCTTCCCTCAACACTTTTTAGGTTTAGCAGGAATACCACGACGTTATTCTGATTATCCAGATGCTTATACATCATGAAATGTTATTTCTAGTATTGGATCAACTATTTCAATTATAAGAATCATTATGTTTATTATAATCATATGAGAAAGAATAATTAAAAATCGAACAATTATTTTCAGAATAAATATAAGAAGATCAACAGAATGATTACAAAATAATCCTCCTGCAGAACACAGATATTCAGAATTACCATTAATTAATAAATTCTAATATGGCAGATTAATGCACTAGATTTAAACTCTAAAGATAAAGATTTAACCTTTTATTAGAATTTATTAATGGCAACATGATCAAATTTATCATTACAAGATAGAGCCTCTCCTTTAATAGAACAATTATCATTCTTTCATGATCACACTATAATTGTTCTACTATTAATTACAGCAATTGTAGGATATTCACTTAGATATATATTATTAATTAACTATACAAATCGAAATATACTTCATGGACATTTAATTGAAACCATCTGAACAGCCCTACCAGCTGTTACACTAATTTTTATTGCATTACCATCTCTACGATTATTATATTTACTTGATGATTCATCTAACGCCCTAATTACAATTAAAACAATTGGACGACAATGATACTGAAGCTATGAATATTCAGACTTTATTAATTTAGAATTCGACACTTATATAACACCAGAAAAAGACTTAGAAATGAATGAATTCCGACTCTTAGACGTTGATAATCGAACAATCTTACCCATAAATACAGAAATTCGAGTATTAACTAGAGCATCAGATGTCTTACACTCATGAACCATTCCAACCTTAGGAATTAAAATTGATGCAACACCTGGACGACTAAATCAAGGAATATTTTTAATTAACCGTCCAGGTCTATTTTTTGGACAATGTTCAGAAATCTGTGGAGCAAATCATAGATTTATACCAATTGTAATTGAAAGAACATCAGTAAAATTATTTATTAAATGATTATCTAATATAATTTAAGGAGTTAGTTAAAATATAACATTAGAATGTCAATCTAAAATAACTATATACTAGTACACCTTGAAGCATCAGATGACTGAAAGTAAGTAATGGTCTCTTAAACCAAAATATAGTAAGTTAACATTTACTTCTGATGGGGAATAATATTATACCAAATCCCTCAAATATCACCAATAATATGATTTTCACTATTTATTATATTTTCAATTATGATAATTATATTTAATCAAATAAATTTCTTCTCCTATAAACCAGTAAAAATTAAAAGAATTAAAAAAACAATATTAAAAAATAACATAAACTGAAAATGATAACAAACTTATTTTCAACATTTGATCCATCAACTAATATTTTTAATATATCATTAAACTGAACTAGTACATTTTTAGGACTATTATTAATTCCATCAATATTTTGATTAATACCATCACGAATTAATATTTTATGAAATAAATTAACATTAACCCTAAATAATGAATTCAAAACCTTATTAGGACAAAAATCCTTTCAAGGATCAACATTTATTTTCATTTCAATCTTCATTATAATACTATTTAATAATTTTATAGGTCTATTTCCATATATCTTTACAAGAACAAGACACATAACATTAACATTTTCAATTGCATTACCAATATGAGTAAGATTTATACTATTTGGTTGAATTAATAACACAAATCATATATTTATTCATCTTGTTCCTCAAGGAACACCAAATGCATTAATATCATTTATAGTTTTAATTGAAACAATTAGAAATATTATTCGTCCAGGAACATTAGCAGTACGACTAGCTGCAAATATAATTGCTGGACATTTACTACTTACATTACTAGGAAATACAGGACCATCATTAACAATAACAACTATCTATATCTTAATTATTATACAAATATTATTATTAGTTTTAGAATCAGCAGTAGCAATAATTCAAGCTTATGTATTCTCAATTTTAAGAACATTATATTCAAGAGAAACTTATTAAACTTATGTTAACAAATAATTCAAACCACCCATTTCATATAGTAGATTATAGACCATGACCATTAGTAGGATCAATTGGAACAATAGTAATACTTACAGGATTAGCTAAATGATTTCATATATATAACATTAACCTTCTCATAATTGGAATAATAATTACAATTCTAACAATAATTCAATGATGACGAGATGTAATCCGAGAAAGAACTTTTCAAGGACTACATACAAAATTTGTTTCAATAGGAATACGATGAGGAATAATTCTATTTATTGTATCAGAAGTATTATTTTTTATTTCATTCTTTTGAGCATTTTTTAATAGTAGATTATCACCAACTATTGAATTAGGAATAACATGACCACCAATAGGAATTCAATCATTTAATCCAATACATATTCCATTACTTAATACAGCAATTCTACTTGCCTCAGGAGTTACAGTAACATGAGCACATCACAGAATTATAGAATCTAATTATTCCCAAGCAACTCAAGGATTATTCTTTACAGTTTTATTAGGAGTATACTTTACAATGTTACAAATATATGAATATTGAGAAGCACCCTTCACTATTGCTGATGCAGTATATGGATCAACATTCTTTGTTGCAACAGGATTCCATGGTTTACACGTAATCATTGGTACATTATTCTTACTTACATGCTTAATTCGACATTTAATAAATCAATTCTCACCAAATCATCACTTTGGATTTGAAGCAGCAGCATGATACTGGCATTTTGTAGATGTAGTTTGATTATTTTTATATTTATCAATCTACTGATGAGGTAGATAAAATATTTTTCTAGTATATTTAGTACATTTGACTTCCAATCAAAAAGATTAATCCATATTAAGAAAAATAATTATAATTTTAATAACAAGAATTTCAATTAGATTCATTTTACCAACAATAGTTATAATAATTGCAACAACTCTATCAAAAAAGTCAATTAATGATCGAGAAAAAAGATCACCATTTGAATGTGGATTTGATCCAAAAAGATCAGCACGTATACCATTCTCATTACAATTCTTCCTAATTGCAGTTATTTTCTTAATTTTTGATGTAGAAATTGCAATAATTTTACCAATTGTAATTATTTTCAAAACATCAAATATTAGAATATGAACAATAGCAACAATAATTTTTATTATAATTCTCCTAATAGGATTATACTATGAATGAAATCAAGGAGCTCTTAAATGAGCAAATTAGGGTTGTAGTTAAATATAACATTTGGTTTGCAACCAAAAAGTATTGAATTGTCAATCAACCTTAAATTTAAATAAGAAGCGAAATATTGCAATCAGTTTCGACCTGAAATTATGGCATAATAATGTCCTTATTTATTAATTGAAGCCAAAATAGAGGCATATTACTGTTAATAATATTATTGAACATAAGTTCCAATTAAGGAAATGTAAAGATAATATAAAAGCTGCTAACTTTTTATAATAGCGGTTAAACTCCGTTAACATTTCTTTAATTTATATAGTTTAATAAAACATTACATTTTCACTGTAAAAATAATATGAAAATATTTATAAATACCTAAAAATAAAATTATTTCCATAACATCTTCAATGTCATACTCTATTATAAGCTATTTAGGTAATAAATAAAAAAAACCATAAACAAAATAAATATTCAAAAAATAAAAGTTAATAAATAAACCTTAAAATTAGAATCATACAAAGATTGAAGATAATCAATTAAATATAAATAAAACGAATATAAACCCTGACCTCCTAATATCTCACCTCATCCATAATCAAAAGACTTTAATAAGTTATAACCAAAACTTAAAGGTACATATCTAATAAACTTAGTAGAAAGAAAAGGTATAAATCACATAGAACCAACAAATCTAACAAAAGATATAAAATTTAAAGAAAATAAACCAAAGAAATAATTAAAATCAGAAATTAAATAACCAAAATAAACCCCTAAAATAACAACAAATAAAGTTAAACCCTTTAAATATCAAGGTAAAACAATTATATAAGGAATAGGAAAAATTAATCAAGATAAAAATCTTCCACCAAAAACAGCAACAAACAATAAACCAATTATACCAAAAGAAATAAAATAACTTTTATCATTAAAGTAATAACTAGAATAAAAATTATTAACTCCTAACATTGAATAATAAAATAAACGAAAAGAATAAGAAGCTGTTAAACCAGTAGAAAGAAAAAACAATAAAAAAATTAAAGAATTAACTCAACTTAAACAAATAACTTCAAGAATTAAATCCTTAGAATAAAATCCAACTAAAAAAGGTATACCACACAAAGACAATCTAGAAACATTGAAACATATTGAAGTTAAAGGTATAAAATTAACAATTGAACCTATAAAACGAATATCTTGAGAATCCCTTAAATTATGAATTATTGAACCTGCACATATAAATAATAATGCCTTAAACAAAGCGTGAGTTAACAAATGAAAAAAAGCAAGAACATAATAACCCATAGATAAAATTCTTATTATTAATCCAAGTTGACTTAAAGTAGAAAGAGCAATAACTTTCCTTAAATCAAATTCAAAATTAGCCCCAAGACCCGCTATAAACATTGTTACACAACCAATTAATATTAATATTCAACCATAATTATAAGTTAATAATATTGGTCTAAAACGAATTAATAAATAAACACCAGCTGTAACCAAAGTAGAAGAATGAACTAAAGCAGAAACAGGTGTTGGAGCTGCTATAGCAGCAGGAAGTCATGAAGAAAAAGGAATTTGAGCTCTCCTAGTTATAGAAGCAACAACGATTAATATAGTAATAATCTTTATCTCAAAAGAATCAAAAATAAAGTAATAATAATTAATATAATTTCAACTTCCAAAATTCAATATTCAAGCAATAGAAATTAAAATACAAACATCACCAATTCGATTAGATAAAGCAGTTAATATTCCAGCATTATAAGACTTTACATTTTGATAATAAATAACTAAACAATAAGAAACTAAACCTAAACCATCCCAACCTAACAAAATTCTAATTAAATTTGGACTAATAATTAAAAGAACCATCGAAAGAATAAATATTAAAACAAGAATAACAAAACGATTAATATTCCTTTCATTATGCATATAATCATTTCTATAATAAATAACCAAAGAAGAAATATATATAACAAAGGATATAAAAATTAAAGACATTCAATCAAAAATAAAAGTTATAATTACTATAGAACCATTTAAACTAAAAATTTCCCATTCAATAAAAACTCTATAGTCAAACATTAAATAATAAATACCAAATAAAAAAGTCAAAGTTCTGAATATAAATAAAACAACAAATCTCAATGAACAAATAGAAAATAAATACACGACCTAAGATGAAAAATTCATATCATTGATTCCACAAAACAATATTTTAAATTAAAATACTTAAGTCACTAAAAATAAAAATATTCACCCTTTAAACACAAAATATTTAAAGGAAATCAATGTAAAAATAAAAGATGATATTCACGAAAGTAACCTAAAGAACAAGTATAAATACCAGAATAATAAAAACCATGTTGAGAATAAGAATATATATACAATGTATAAACAGCACTAAAAAAAGATAAAAAAATTAATAATAAAAATATGTAAGGAGACCATGAAATAACTCTATTTAATAATCTAAACTCACCAAACAAATTTAAAGATGGAGGAGCAGCTATATTTGAAGATCTTAAAAGAAATCATCAAAAAGATATTGTAGGCATCAAATTAATTATACCCCTATTAATTAATAATCTTCGTCTACCTAAACGCTCATAAATAATATTTGATAAACAAAATAAACCAGAAGAACATAAACCATGTCCAACCATTAAAGATAAAGAACCCATAAAACCTCACCAATTCATAGTTATTAAACCACCAATTACTATACTTATATGAGCAATAGATGAATAAGCAATTAAAGACTTTAAATCAACCTGACGAATACAAATAAATCTAACAATAACACCACCAAATAAGCTTAAAGACAATCAAAAATAATTAAAACTTAACCCTAAAAAAGAAATAATCTTCATAACACGAAAAATACCATATCCACCTAACTTTAATAACACTCCAGCAAGAATTATTCTACCAGAAATTGGAGCCTCTACATGAGCCTTAGGAAGCCAAAGATGAAATAAAAATATGGGTATCCTAACTAAAAAAGCTAACAAAATAAAAATATAAAATATAAAATAAAAAGAACCACAATCAAATAATAATGGAAAATAAAGAGTATTAAAAATGCTATTAACCTTAAATAAAACTAATAATAAAGGTAATCTAGCAACTAAAGTATAAAAAATTAAATAAATACCAGCTTGTAAACGCTCAGGTTGATACCCTCAACCCAAAATTAATAGCATAGTAGGGATTAATCTAGATTCAAAAAAAATATAAAAAGATAATAAACTCAAACTAGAAAAAGAACAATACAAAGTAACCAATAATAATAAAACAAGTAAAATAAAAAAACTAGAATGATAAGAAAATAAATAAATTGATCTTCTTGCTGTAATTATTAAAGAAACAATTCAAAAACTTAACAAAATCAACATGAAAGAAAAATAATCAATACCAAAGAAATAACCAATTATATTTAAATCAGAATAAGAATAAACAGAAAATATAAAAATAAAACTTAATAAAAATATTAAAGCATGAACCAACCATCAACAACTTTCTAATAAACTAATAGGGATCAAAAAACATAACATCAACAAATACTTTAACATAAACACAAGAAAAAAGAATTAAAAAAATCATTTCCATGAGAACGAACTATAGAAACCAAAATAGAAAGACCCAAAGCACCTTCACAAACAGAAAAAACTAAAAATACAATAGGAAAAAAATAATCATAATCAAATTCAACTAAAAAAATAATAATCAGCATAAATAAAGAAAGAACAATATATTCCAATCTCAACAAAACTATTAATAAATATTTACGCTTTGAAGAAAAAACATAAACACCAGAAATATAAATTAATAAAGAAGTTAAAACACTAAACATAAACATTAGTTTTAATAGTTTAATAAAAACACTGGTTTTGTAAACCAAAATTAAGAAGGCACTTTTAAAACTTCAAGGGTAGAAAATTTTTCTATCATCGATCCCCAAAATCAACATTTTAATAAACTAACCCTTGAAATGTTAAAAATATTAATTATAAGAATATCAAATATACTAAATATTAACTTTATTAAAATAAACCACCCAATATTATTAATAATTATAATTATTATTCAAACTCTATTAATTGGAGTAATAATAGGATCAATAATAGAAAGATTTTGACTTTCATATATTCTATTCTTAACATTTATTGGAGGAATAATAGTCTTATTTATTTATATTACAAGAATTTCATCAAACGAAATATTTAATATAAAATCCACAAGAATAATTTTCCTTATAATTATAATATTAATTACAATAATCGTAATTTACAGTACAGAAAAAATCATATTTACAGAAATTATTAAAAATACAGAAACAATAAATATAAAATACACAATAAATTTCCAAGAAATAACAATATCTTTAACAAAAATATATAATAACCCCACACTTATTATTACAATCATAATAATAATCTATCTTTTTATTGCATTACTAGCAGTAGTAAAAATTAATAACATCAACCAAGGTCCTATTCGTAAAATAAAATAATAAACTAATGAATAAACCCTTACGATTAAAACACCCAATAATTAAAATCATTAATAATTCATTAATTGATTTACCAGCACCAACAAACATTTCATTCTGATGAAATCTAGGATCACTATTAGGTTTATGTTTAATAATTCAAATCATAACAGGATTATTTTTAACTATACATTACACCCCTAATATTGAAAGAGCATTTAGAAGTGTAATTCACATTTGCCGAGACGTAAATAATGGTTGAATCATTCGAACAATACATGCAAATGGAGCATCAATATTCTTTATTTGTGTATACCTCCATGTAGGACGAGGAATTTATTATGGATCCTATATATATAAAAATACATGAATAACAGGAACATTAATTTTATTCTTAATTATAGCAACAGCATTTATAGGTTATGTATTACCTTGAGGACAAATATCATTTTGAGGAGCAACAGTAATTACAAACTTATTATCAGCCATCCCTTACATTGGAATAGATATTGTTCAATGAGTATGAGGAGGATTTGCAGTTGATAACGCAACACTTAATCGATTTTATACATTTCATTTTGTACTACCATTTATTATTATAGCAATAGTAATAATACATTTATTTTTTCTACATCAAATAGGATCTAATAACCCAACTGGATTAAATAGAAATATTGATAAAATTCCATTTCACCCCTACTTCACATATAAAGACTCAATTACATTTATTATTATAATTATAATCCTAGTAATACTATGTCTTATTAACCCATATATATTAGGAGACCCAGACAACTTTGTACCAGCCAACCCCTTAGTTACACCTGTTCACATTCAGCCAGAATGATATTTTTTATTTGCATATGCAATCTTACGATCTATCCCTAATAAATTAGGTGGTGTTATTGCACTACTTCTATCAGTTAGAATTCTTATAATTATACCATTCTATAATAAAAATAAATTCCGAGGAATTCAATTCTATCCAATTAACCAAATTATATTTTGAATTATAGTAATTGTAGTTTGCCTATTAACATGAATTGGAAAACGACCAGTAGAAGAACCTTACATTATAACAGGACAAATTCTAACAATTATTTACTTCTCATATTTCTTGATTAACATTCACATTGCAAAAATATGAGATACACTAATCAAAAAATAAGTTAATTAGCTTAAGAAAAGCATATGTTTTGAAAACATAAGATTAGAAGTTTAATTCCTCTATTAACTTTTAATTACTTAAAAAATTTAAATAACTAATTAAAAACATAACCTTTAAACCAATAAAAAATAATAAAAAGTTTAATGATAAAGGCAAAAAACTCCTTCAAGCCAAATATATAAGTTTATCATATCGAAAACGTGGAATGAAAGTACCACGAACTCAAATAAAAAGAAAAGAAACAAAAGAAATCTTAATAAAAAATAAAAATGAATAAAAATCACCACCTAAAAAAACTAATGAAAATAATATTCTTATAAAAATAATTCTAGCAGAACAGAACAGAACAAAAATTAAAGTAAATCCACCAGCCCCATACTCAATATTAAACCCAGAAACCAACTCAGACTCACCTTCAGCAAAATCAAAAGGAGTCCGATTGGTTTCTGCTAAAGAAGAAGCAAAGAAAGCCAAAGATAAAGGAAAACAAAAAACAATAAATCAACAATAAATCTGTAAATTTATAAAATTAAAAACATCAAATCTATCAATAAGTAAAATTAAAGAAAGTAAAATTAAAGCTAGTCTAACTTCATAAGAAATAGTTTGAGCAACAGAACGCAAAGAACCTAATAATGAATAATTAGAATTAGATGATCAACCTGCAATTATTAAAGTATAAACTCTCACTCTAGTACAGCAGAGAAAAAATAAAAATCCATAAGAAAAAGAACATATATAAGTTATATAAGGAAAAATAGATCAAATAAACAACGAAATCATTAAATTAAAAACTGGAGAAAAATAATATATAAAATAATTTGATATATAAGGAACAGGTTGTTCCTTACAAATTAATTTAATAGCATCACTAAAAGGTTGAGGAATACCTAAAATACCAACTTTATTTGGACCTTTACGAATCTGAATATAACCTAATACCCTTCGTTCTAACAAAGTTAAAAAAGCCACTCTAATTAAAACACAAATAATTAAAAGAAAAAAATTTAAAATAAATATAAGCAAATCATACATTATCAATACTATTTGTAGAAAAATCTACATAAATGAATTCTAAATTCAATACATTAATCTGTCAAAATAGTAAATAATTAATTTTAATCAATAAATAAAAACTATTTTAATCATATGGTCCTCTCGTACTAATATGAATATTATAATTCTTAGGATAGAAACCGACCTGGCTCACGCCGGTCTGAACTCAGATCATGTAAGAATTTAAAGGTCGAACAGACCTAATTATTAAGCTACTACACCTAAAATTAATCTTAATCCAACATCGAGGTCGCAATCCATTTTGTCAATATGAACTCTCAAAAATGATTACGCTGTTATCCCTAAGGTAACTTAATCTTATGATCATAAATTATGGATCAAATGAACATAAATCAATGATTTAATAATGAAGAGTTTAATTATTCTTCATGTCACCCCAACCAAATAATAAAAAATTACATAAAAAGATAACCTAAAATAATATAAAACTTATAAATATCAAGCTCTATAGGGTCTTCTCGTCCTAAAGAAGTATTTAAGCCTTTTAACTTAAAAGTTAAATTCTAAAATTTATTAAGAGACAGTTAATTTCTCGTCAAACCATTCATTCAAGCCTCTAATTAAGAAACTAATGATTATGCTACCTTTGCACGGTCAAAATACCGCGGCTCTTTAAATTTATTCAGTGAGCAGGTCAGACTTAAAAATATTATCAAGAAGCCATGTTTTTGATAAACAGGCGGAAATTAATTTTGCCTAGTTCCTTATAATAAATTAACAATTCATTTTCTTAAACAAAATAAATATACTAATTTCATCACTATTACAAAAATTGAAAAATCAAATTAATTATCTTAATAAAAAACCTAAAATCATTATAAAATCATTAACTTAAAAATGAACTAAAACGTAATCAAAAAATAGCTGGTCTTAAGCTTATTATTATTCTATATAAAATAATGAACTTATAGGAATTTAACTTCAAAGCTTATCCCTTAAAGAATAAATAAATTAATATTATAAATTTAAAATTAAATTCTAAACACCAATTATAAAAAATTAAATTTTTTCTTAAGAAACTAAATATCTTAGGAAACGAATAACATATCATTTCTACAAATAAATAAATGATATTTATGAAACAATAACCATTATTTATTTGTAAATCAACCTAAATTGAGATTAATTAATTTAAATCAAAATTTTGATAAACCCTGATACAAAAGGTACAAAAAATAAAATTTACTTACCTAATTTTAAAAATAATTAATAATTCAATTACATTACTAATAAACTATAATAACAAATAATCAATTCCATAAAAAATACTAAGACATAAACCAATAAAATTACTTTTATTAAACAAAATAAATCACAAAAAATAAAAATAATATAATAAATTAATCAAAACATCCTGAATTGCACAGAAAAAAAATCAGTGTAAATGATATACTTTACTATAAAGATTTGTCTTGATTAAAACTTACTAGATACACTTTCCAGTACATCTACTATGTTACGACTTATCTCATATTAATTGATAATAAATTAAATAATAATCAATAATGAGAGTGACGGGCGATGTGTACACATTTCAGAGCCAATATCAATTAAATTAAATAAATTAAATTACTATCAAATCCACCTTCATTAGAATATTCCAAAACCAAATTCATAATAAAAAAATTTATTGTAACCCATCATACACTTAACTATAAACTGCACCTTGACCTGAGATAATTTTTAATGGAAAAACAGGAAAATTATGACTCCAAAAAGATTTTCCGATAACGGAGATATACAAACAAATAAATTAAGTAAAGTTAATTGTGTACTATCAATTACGAGACAGGTTCCTCTGAATGGAATGAAATACCGCCAAATTCTTTGAGTTTAAAGACCCTAACTAATATTACCCAGGCAATTTAAATTAACACTTAAAATAATAGGGTATCTAATCCTAGTTTATCTCTTAAGTTTCATAGGTTCATAATAAAGAGTTATACTAAAAAATGAAATTTCACCTAATAAAATCAAAATAAAACTCAAATATACTAATAACTATATTAACCAAAAATATTCAATTGTACTAATCGTGTAACCGCGGCTGCTGGCACGAAATTTACCAGTACTTTATCAATTACTAATTCCAAAATAACTTGATAATTAAATTTAATTACTACAAAATAGAACATTTAGTAAAACAAAACTTATATGTAACATAAAGAAATAATGAATTTATAAGCAAGAATAAAACTTTAAAATTATAGATGAAACAGATACACTAAAAATAAATTTCTTAAAATATTAAACAAACAAGATTCTTAGAATCTTAATGAAATTTTTTTATTAAAAAATCAATAAAAATTAGAATATTAAATCCACCGGAGTACAACAACAACTTCTCTATTATATACTACAAAGATAAGCATGGTACTTGTATTGCGTTAAATGGTTTTTATTATCTTCTTTATTATTTAATCTTTCTTTTCACTTATAAATAAAGGAAGATTAAATAATATAAATAATTTAACCCTATACAATATGTAATTTAACATTATCTTAAATCATATGCAATTAAATCCATTATATTAATACATATGTAATTATATTATATTATATTATTAATTTAAATATATGTTAATATAATATAATTATTTATAATTAATTAATATTCTATTAGAATAATATTAAATATGTTAATTATATTGATTATATCTAATAATCTTAATGTAATATATTTAATTACACTACTCTAAATATTTTATTATATAATCATTTCTTTTGCCTTAAAAATATAAGTAGCTATAATCCTCGGTAAATATATGCATACAAATAGGTTATTAATAATAATAAAATACTACTGATAATGATATATTCAATTAAATATAGTATATTAAAATAAATTATTTATATTAATATTCATATAATTATTAATTATTATATTATTAGAATAATAAATATTAATATAATATAACTATATATATATGATTAATATTCTATTAAAATAATATTAAATATGTTAATTATATTGATTATATCTAATAATCTTAATGTAATATATTTAATTACACTACTCTAAATATTTTATTATATAATCATTTCTTTTGCCTTAAAAATATAAGTAGCTATAATCCTCGGTAAATATATGCATACAAATAGGTTATTAATAATAATAAAATACTACTGATAATGATATATTCAATTAAATGTAATGTATAAAGAATAAATTATTTATATTAATAAACGCAAAATAGGTAAGAAAAAACCTAATAATTCAGCAAAATTTTCCAATTCTAAAACAAAACCTATATATTTGATTTTTTAAATAGGAGCTTTAAATTTATATATAAAATAACAAAAAATGAAAAA